AGGAGTATAATAAGTCAATTTGTACTCTTTAACACCCGCTTTGAATCCAACACTTGCTTTAGTCTCTGTTTGTGGTGACATAAATCCCTCCCTACAACTCATGAATTAAGAATTCTGACAACAACAAGGTCTACTCGACACGACTGAATTAGGCGTTAATGAAACTATTCATAGGAATGTTTCAAAAACTCCCAATTAATACTAAATATTATCAACTAATCAGATTGATTATTAGACCATGGTATTTGATTTACCAAACACATCATTATTGTATACTCTTTCATATGTATAGCGCAACCCCACTTTTCGTTTTGACCTTTTTTAGAGTCGAAATAACTAACCCAACTAATAAGAGATTCCCTCTTGACAGCGGTATATGTTGTATATGTAAATCCTAGATATCAAAATAGGCGCAATTCATCCACGAAAGAGTATAAAAAACGAAAAGATATAAAAATAAAAGATATAGGCTATAGGCCTAAATTAATATGCTGAAAAAAAAGAAGAGCCAATAAGATAGAAATAATGAATTGAAATGTAAATAGAATTCGGATCCAAATTCCATAGAATATTTTTTTAGAATCTAAATAGGATTGTCTATAATGATAGACAAATGAAAAACTTTCTCAAAATCCCATCCACTTGAAAATTTCAAAATAGCTCGGTTGGGCTTGCAACTTTACCCATTGAATTTGAATAAGTAAACAATTGAAGTGTATTCAATTGGATGGCACCAACGAAATCGAGTGCTAACTCCCATTTCCTATTGAATTAATTAACTGATCGGCGTGCTATCGGACGTTTATTTTGAATTTGATAATTTTCACAAATTTCGACATTTTTTTTATTTATTATTATGAGATAATATTATTATGAGAATTAATCCTACTACTTCTGGGTCTGGGGTTTCCACGATTGAAAAAAAAAACCTGGGGCGTATCGTCCAAATCATTGGCCCGGTACTAGATGTAGCCTTTCCACCGGGCAAGATGCCTAAAATTTATAACGCTCTGGTAGTTAAAGGCCGAGATACTGTTGGTCAACCAATTAATGTGACTTGTGAGGTACAGCAATTATTAGGAAATAATCGAGTTCGAGCTGTAGCTATGAGTGCTACAGATGGTCTGACGAGAGGAATGGAAGTGATTGATACAGGAGCTCCTCTAAGTGTTCCCGTCGGTGGAGCAACTCTGGGACGCATCTTTAACGTGCTTGGAGAGCCTGTTGATAATTTGGGTCCTGTAGATACTCGTACAACATTTCCTATTCATCGATCTGCGCCTGCCTTTATCCAATTGGATACAAAATTATCTATTTTTGAAACAGGAATTAAGGTAGTAGATCTTTTAGCCCCGTATCGCCGTGGGGGAAAAATCGGACTATTTGGTGGGGCTGGGGTTGGGAAAACGGTACTCATTATGGAATTGATTAACAATATAGCCAAAGCCCATGGGGGTGTATCCGTATTTGGCGGAGTGGGTGAGCGTACTCGTGAAGGAAATGATCTTTACATGGAAATGAAAGAGTCGGGAGTTATTAACGAAGAAAATATTGCAGAATCGAAAGTGGCCCTGGTTTACGGCCAGATGAACGAACCGCCGGGAGCTCGTATGAGAGTTGGGTTGACTGCCCTAACAATGGCGGAATATTTCCGAGACGTTAATGAACAAGACGTACTTCTATTTATCGACAATATCTTCCGCTTCGTCCAAGCAGGATCCGAGGTATCGGCTTTATTGGGTAGAATGCCTTCCGCGGTCGGTTATCAACCCACCCTGAGTACCGAAATGGGCTCTTTACAAGAAAGAATTACTTCTACCAAAGAGGGGTCGATCACCTCTATTCAAGCAGTTTATGTACCTGCAGACGATTTGACCGATCCCGCTCCTGCTACGACATTTGCACATTTAGATGCTACTACCGTACTATCAAGAGGATTAGCTGCCAAAGGCATCTATCCAGCAGTAGATCCTTTAGACTCAACTTCAACCATGCTTCAACCTCGGATCGTTGGTGAGGAACATTATGAAACTGCACAAAGAGTTAAGCAAACCTTACAACGTTATAAAGAGCTTCAGGACATTATCGCGATCCTGGGGTTGGACGAATTATCCGAAGAGGATCGTTTAACCGTAGCAAGAGCGCGAAAAATTGAGCGTTTCTTATCGCAACCCTTTTTTGTAGCCGAAGTATTTACCGGTTCTCCTGGGAAATATGTTGGTCTAGCGGAAACCATTAGAGGGTTTCAATTGATCCTTTCGGGAGAATTAGATGGTCTTCCTGAACAGGCCTTTTATTTGGTAGGTAATATTGATGAAGCTACCGCGAAGGCTATGAACTTAGAAATGGAGAGCAATTTGAAGAAATGACCTTAAATCTTTGTGTACTGACCCCTAATCGAATTGTTTGGGATTCAGAAGTGAAAGAAATCGTTTTATCTACGAATAGCGGTCAAATTGGTGTATTACCAAATCATGCCCCTATTGCTACAGCTGTAGATATAGGGATTTTGAGAATACGCCTTAAGGACCAATGGTTACCGATGGCTCTGATGGGTGGTTTTGCTAGAATAGGCAATAATGAAATCACTGTTTTAGTAAATGATGCGGAAAAGGGTAGTGATATTGATCCGCAAGAAGCTCAGCAAACTCTTGAAATAGCAGAAGCTAATTTTAGAAAAGCTGAAGGAAAGAGACAAATAATTGAGGCAAATCTAGCTCTCCGACGAGCTAGGACAAGAGTAGAGGCTGTCAATGCGATTTCATAAGCAGTTGGTGCGTTCGAATAATCAAAAAAAGAGGCTCGGTTTCGAAACCCTATTTCGATTGGATTCTGCTTGATTGGATTCACTTGCCAGAGCCCAATTTTTCTATAACACATTTCAAAAATGAAATAGAAATCAATAAGAATACAAAATCAATAAAAAGAAAAGAGAGTAGGGCAAAAAACTTATTAGATACCGGAGTCCCTGGTATCTAATAAGTCCTACCTACTATTGGATTTGAACCAATGACTCCCGCCGTATGAAAGCAACACTCTAACCACTGAGTTAAGTAGGTCATTTTTCATCCCAAAGATAACCAAACGAAACCCATCCCATCGATGGATTATAAATATCATATTCCTTATAAGCAACAACTAAGCAATACTAATCCAAGCAATACCACTCAAAATTTTCGGATGTTGGGTCATAAAATATTCGCCTTGACAAGAAATTATATACATGATAAAATACGCATCAAAAGTACTAAGGGCTATAGCTCAGTTGGTAGAGCACCTCGTTTACACACGCGCCAATGCTTTTCGGGGGAATCCATCATACACTCAAAAAATTGATTTTATTACGAAATCCATGTCTTACTCCATAACTTTGAGAGAACAATAGCCTGACAAATGATTCGGTCCGATTTTTGTGCCCTTTTCTTTTAGGTGTCAAACAGGCCCTATCATTGATTTGAGATATTGATAAGGTGAATACCAGTGCATTCAATGCTAGGCATAATGAGTATAAGGTCCTCAAAAAATCTCTTTTCGTCCTATGAACTTTAAGGTGTATGGAGTTTCATATTTGATTTTCATTTTAAAATGAAAACGAACGATAGAGACTTCATTTAACTTAAAACGATCTAGCGCAGAGGCAGACCTACGTCAAGATAATCCCACCCTTGAAACACTTTGGTAGTGCTCCTGATTCAGAATCCAAAATAATGAATCAGAGCACACGGAGCCATCTTCTTATCTTACTTTTCAAGAAAAAATATGGTGGATTGGCTGATATTTCTATCAGTTAATGAAAGAGCCCAATGCAAAAAAGTGCATGTTGGGTTTTTGAAACAGTTCAGATCCTTTTGATAATAATCAGTTTGATCTGTTTTACCGAGAAGGTCTACGGTTCGAGTCCGTATAGCCCTAGAGCCCTATAAATATTAAATAGAAAATAAAAAAAGAATGAAGAAATTATACAATTTTTTATTTCTTCATTCTTTTTTGGTACTTGTAAGGTTGGTTTGTCCAAAGAAATTTCTTCCTAAAAACTCACTCGCAGGAATTGTTTTAAACAGATTATAAACAGAAGAGAAAACTCAAATAAAAACGTATCTCAAGGGATGGAATCTATCCCTATCCAATCGTGGATAAACAAACCAACCTTTCGCCATGAATCTTTGGAGAGAAATTCCATATGAAGTTCCCTGTCCACCGCAATCAAGGGGTTCAATTAGTTATCCTCCTTTTCTTTGGTATAGCTAACCTTAATGAATTTAAGTTAATGAATTGTAATTTCATTTTAATTAATTTAATTAATAAGTAAAAGACATGCGTCCGGCGAAAAACTCAAAAGAGTTATTCACATTAGGGGACAAGCTAAAGTTTGTTGAAAAAAGAATCCAGTTTCAGTGTCAACAATGTCAACTAAAATAAGCTTTTTCTTCGTACACCTTAGCTAGACCTAGCGAAGCACAACAAAAAAAGAAAAAAAGGAGGAATGGTCTTCTTTTTCTCTATTCAATCAAGAGAAAACCCTACCCCAATTCTAATAAACGGAATATACACACACTAAGATTAAGATATTCGAAATCCTGAGATGTAAATACCTATCAATTCTCTTACATTTGAATATTTTTTTCATTCTAAACCATTAAGAAAAAAACGACAAAAAGACCTCTTTTTATTCAAAAACCCAAATAATTGTAAACAAAAAAGAATAATTCTGTTTTTTTGGAATCTTTGGAAGTCGCTTTCTTTAGCCGGAATCCTAGGTGAAAACAAGAAAATTTGTCTAAGCGTAACATATAGAGCTATACTAACTAAAGAAATTAAAGAAAATTGAAATACAAAAATACAGTAAACTGGAAGTAGACTGGAAACAGGGCCCCAGTCAAGTCAGTCGATAAACCTTGAAATGAGATATCCCCATTCCCCCCATTTGGTGAAAATAAATTCTTGTTTTGACTAAACAGTTCTGGATGACTTTACAACTTCAATTTGAATCGATTAATCCG